GCTGCGCGAAAGCCGTCGACGATAATACTCTAATAAGGGCGTATTAGAGTCGACGGCGTTAGCGCCCCCTTACCCCTAAACTCAAAGGTTTTTCATAAAGGTAGCTTGTCTACGCCTTTTGAAAACCTTACTAATAATAAGAAAGGGCAAAAAATGCGCTCAAACAACCTATCTTACTAATAATAAGAAAGGGCCCTATCTAAGCTCTATCGTTGTAAAGCTACAGCTCAAAAGCCGGCCTTACCTTCTATGTTATTAGTAAAGCCTAAAGCCCTTTACTAATAGAAAGGGATTTTCTTGCTTGTTTAGTAAAATCACGCTTTTCATTTTGATAGGAGTAGATGCTTGCAGGGGCAGGGCACTCTTCATTCTTCATTCGAAACTAATGAATGTTGGGTCGGGGGGTTCTGCCTTGTTATCAAAAAGAGAGTTGGGTAAAGCAAACTCCCTCCTTGGGCGAGCACGGGGCTTAGTCAAGTAGAACCGGGTTGCGCTGCTGGATGCTCCGATCGAAAAAAAAAATAAGTGGGGCCATGCCGGTACGACTGAATATGCGTTAGAAAGGTCAATCCCTCCCCTACGACACCAAAAAAAACCGGGCCGAACTTCTAACTGCCCGCCCGCTTCCATAGAACAATATCGTGGCAACGTAGACCTAAGTGGTCATATTGGATCCTTGGGAACCATCACAAGTACGGCCGGCCTATATTTGAACGAGAATGCCGTGTCGTCCAGCGAAGCCTAGAAGAAGGTGACTCGCGCAGACAGCTGACTCCTTTTCAATAGAAAGGAATAGCCAAACCAACCCAGCTGGCTGGTCAATCTCAAAGATCTTATCGGCCGGCAAACCGGAGACGGACGACCACGGTCCCGACCTTACCAGCACCGGAGGTTTACTAATCAATGAACCCCCGAAACCTACTTTCTTTTCTGACAAAATCAACCAAGCCTAACCGGTCACGACATGTTGTTGATATTGATTGAGTTTGAGGGACTTTCGTTGACTGAATCCATCCATAAACCTAGACCCCGGCAACCTTCGTAACCAAAGCGTCACGACAACATCCAAAGGTCACTTTTAGATTCTTAAGTCGGTGAGCAAGGAGGAGCACGTAGGAATGCCGACCACTACATAAATAAGCCACTTGTGGCTGAGAGAAAGCGAGCAGCACCTTGTCTTGTATAGGTTGGGCTCCGGCTTGAAGAAGCGAGCCCAACGCAGAGAAAGCCATTGCGCGCTAGCCTAGCTAGCTAGCGTTTTTCAGCTGGCTGTTCTGTTAGTTGTAGCGCGCCTTCCCTCCTTCTCTCACTTCGGAAAGATTTAGCAGTATTTTCTTATGATGACCTGGTCGAGAGAGTATGATACATCGGTGTAAAAGATTGAGTGGGATCTGTGAGGTTGGTTATAGTAAGGCCTGGCCGGAAAGTGTTCTTGCCTCTATCATTAGCTCGGGTAGTCGCCGTTTCTGGTGTTTCAGTCACCTTTCAATGGCTCCCTTAATTATGTGCGAGGAATTTCCCTCGTCGAGTAATGGGAAGCGGGCTAGTCCCCGAAAATGCCCGTTCCTTTGTCGTTGGGGCCCAAAATCTTCCTTGCTGAGACTTGACTTGTAGTCTTGCTACACTACACGACACGAGTGACGGGTGAAGTTGAAGCAGACACGGTCAGTATAAAGAATGTTTCTCGAGCTCAGGTACGGGCGACTCAGTCACATGTGCTCGACTGAATATGCAGCCATGGAACTGCAAAATCCCTCGTGAGACTCCAGTTCCGGTCAATCGTGCTTGTCAGCCTTCATCACCGCAGGGCGACCCGACTGAACAAATGCGGTGACGCGACTTGTGTAGCGAGGGGTTTTCCGCAGTGGAACCTGTCGACGTTCAGTCTATGAATCCACAGTGGGACGTTCTCAATTCAAAGTGGACTTTGGGGTCAAAGCCTAGACCAAAGGTGCCTAATAGCGTAGGGAGACTCATCGGGTAGCAAATCCCATCCTCAGCTAAACCAAGCCCCGGGTGGTAGCCTAATCGAAGAAGTTGAGCTTGTGCCCAAGCCCACCTTTTTCTAAAATATCAACGTGGTCTCGAGGAGGTTTGGAACCCTCATCGCGAATTTCATGTGGGATATCCACCAAAGGATACCAAGAATGGTCGTGGATCAATACAGGATCGAGGAGAAGGGACTGAACGTCGAATGAAGCTTGGGTTGACGGGGTCGCTATCAAGGTAGAGACATCATCCGTTCATGGGAAACTTTATACTGATATGATATGAGGATGCCACAACCAAGTTGGCGTGGATCCAAGGTCATTCTAGCAACATTTTCGATTGTAGTATATCCGCTACATGGAATAGAGTTGACCGAACAAGGGGTCCCACTTGGAGATTCAGTCGAACTACTATACCTTGCGCGGTTCGAGTGGTCCCGTCATATGCACAAGCAGCTGTAGTGAGGAGCAAACCTGGAAGGGTCCAAATTCAACTGCCTGGCTGTACTCAA